TCTTATAAGCATCTGTTTATATTTAAAGGTCTAATATTTAATAGAATGCTAAATTTCTTTTTTTGTTTATTCTTCTCGAAATTATTAAATAAATCTTTCTTTTTTTTTGACAAACTCGAGAGTTCAAATGACACGCGAGGCGTCGGAATCCATCTGTAATCCAAGTCAAATAGGAATTGAAATCATAATTACAAGGATTTTCATTAAAAACGCGAAGGGGCCTTTTTTTTTTTATATGTTTATTTTCGTTCTATTGAGTAAAGTGATTTACTTAGATTCCATCTGATATTAAATTTTCACTGATGCATATCATATGCATTTTGTACGAAAGAACTCATCTTTCTTAAATCTTATTTTCTATTCTTTAAAGTCATTTTTTGGATCTAGGAGTTATTGGTACTATAATTGAATTCAAGTCAGGGGATTTCCTTCTTTCATAAGGCTTGATTAGGGGACTAAAATAATAAAAAAGGGGAGGAAGAACTTATTTATTTGAACTTTTAGGTATTTCGTGTTTGACTCTAATGACTAATTAGAAATCTATGGAAGGGGTGGGAAGAATAGAGATAAATAAATTCATTCATTTTATTTTTTTATTTATATCTTTTATGAAAATCTTATAGAAATATTACTGAATATTAAGTTAAACAAAATATGAAAATACGTATATAAAACTAGGAAATGCATAGCCTATATGTATATATTAGTATTATTCTATGCTCCTATGCTTTATTTCAGTGCGAGTCATTTTACGTTGTGAAACAAAAATTTTATGATCTATTAAATAAAAAAAGCCAATTTCAATAGTTAACTATATTTATTTATAAGAGTAACAATTGTTTAATCTATCTGATAGATAGAAATCGGGATTCTTCTTTGTAGCTATTTTATAAAATAAGAATCGAAACAATAAGGGATCAAATCTTCCCTCCCATTAGTCTTTTTTATTCATTTCATAATTCATAAAAATAAACGCAAAATTTGAATTGATTCCCTTTTTTATTTATATATTTCTATTTTAGAATATAATAATTTTGATAATAAAAAAAATATTGTATTTATATTATACAATACAAATAATAGAATAAAAACACTAAAATTGGGGTTACGTTGAAAAACCTCTTCAGAAAAATTTATATCCATCTATCTAGAAGCAAAGTGATAGAGTACTATGTATATGTAGCGAATGAACCAATGATTATTCACGATTCCATAATGGAATCAATTCCATACCGGTTCCCAATTAGAGAAGAAATGTTATGGTAAAACTTCGTTTGAAACGATGTGGTAGAAAGCAACGTGCGACTTGAAAGACACGATCCGTTGTGGATTTTTACATCCACCATTTTATCTAATAATGAAGGTGCTCTTGACTCGACATCATTTCTTCTGTTTCACTACAAACCCCATTGGGTTGTAATGGAAATAGTCCATGAGGGAGCTCGAGTAGAAAGTATTGATTCCTTTCTCAGGGGCAAAGGTCTATGGTTAATGCCAATCAATAAATTGTAACAACTTCGTAAGTATATCGTTGATAGAGAAATCGAAAGGGTTTCACGTTTCCAATCTAAAAGAAAATTTATTGGAATTGCAAAAATTCTTTCCATACAAAGTGTATCATATGAGAATCAACCCTTTCTATCTATAACTATCTATAATTCTTTATTAGTATTAGAAAAAAATCGCAAAAAAGGGTATGTTGCTGCCATTTTGAAAGGATTAAGAATTGCCGAAGTTATGTCTAAACCCAATGATTTAAAACAAAGATTAAAAGGATCCCAAAACAAGAAAAGATCTTTTCCATTGTTTCCATAATTGGACCATAATAAAAATACAAATAGATTTGAAACGAAAGAAACAAAAAAGGGGGTTTAAAGACCACTCAAGAAATGAAATGCTTAAATATTTTACTTTGAGCCGTTTGAGAGTTATCTAACTTGAGTTATGAGTACAAATGGTTTTTTTAAGGAAGTAACAAAAAAGGGGGAGTTAAACCAGAATCTAATTGATTTAACCATTTTCTAGCCCCATTTGTGATTGTATGTAATAAGTAGAACTTATAGAATCATTTTTAACGAGCCGTACGAGGAGAAAACTTCCTATACGTTTCTAGGGGGGGGGGTTCTTTTTTACATCTATCCCAATGAGCCGTCTATCGAATCGTTGCAATTGATGTTCGGTCCCGAAGAGAAGGACGAGATCTTCGGAAAGTGGGTTTTTATGATCCGATAAAGAATCAAACTTATTTAAATGTTCCTGCTATTTTATATTTCCTTGAGAAAGGTGCTCAACCTACAGAAACGGTTCAGGATATTTTAAAGAAAGCGGAGGTTTTTAAGGAGTTTAACTCTAATCAAACTAAATGAAATAAATTAAGTAAATTAAATAAAAAAAATAATGAAGAAAGGTTGTATAAAACTATATAGGAGTAACTTTTTATTTTTTCTTTTGCTCTATTCATACCAGTGAATTGTATAACAGTAAAATCAGAATTTCTTAA